CCCCACACGTCTGCGTCGACGTTGTTTTGCGACCGGCAGACCGAGAGCTAACTATCGAGACTTTGGACTTTCCGGACATAGACTTTGTGAAATGGTTCATACATGTTTGTTGCCAGGAGCAACAAGATCAAGTTGGTAAACATTAACTCTTGAATTATATTCTATGGTCGGTGATCATAGAGTTCCCCTTTACCATTCGGTATAAATGGGCTATTCTATTTATACAGATATGGTAGAGGGACATATTCAACCTTTGCTTGTATATTACTATTAGTTTTAAGTTCTTCTCTTCAGCGCGGAGTAGAGCAGTTTGGTAGCTCGCAAGGCTCATAACCTTGAGGTCACGGGTTCAAATCCTGTCTCCGCAATATCTTGTTTGTCAAAAAATTTTCGGGTTGACTCACTATTAATTAATTGCCGCTTTTGGGGGTTGGTAAAAGGGGGGAATAGAATTACTCCGCGATCGCGGATAAGTATACTCAATCCGTTAGCATATATCCTTTATCATAATCATATTTTGTTTTAATACTTTTGTTTATCATATGAAAGTTTAGTTTTAATTAGTTTTAATTAAACTATTTTATTTTTATCTTGGGCGGATAGCGGGAATCGAACCCGCATCTTCTCCTTGGCAAAGAGAAATTTTACCATTCAACCATATCCGCATTTTTCATTTTTGATACATACTATATCCATACAATATTACTATATATCTTATATATCTGGATCATTTTTCGACAGTGTCGGGTCAGAGACTTTCCTCAGGTCGATTCCAATTATTTATTCTAAAAGAAATTAATAATTTTTTTTTGAAGAAGTTTGTACTAACTTTGACCCCCCTCTAATTTATTGTTTTCTAATGTGTCTCACAACCGAGACAAATTCGGGGGGTCTTTTCGGGACGAATAGGTTCAAGAGATAAGAGAATTAAGTATACCAACTAGAAAGACTAAACCAACCCATAATGATGTACCGGAAAATATAACATTTTTGTTACTCAACCAACCATCAGGAGAAGCAAATACAACAGGCACGCTAATCAATAAGATTGATGAAATAGTAATTAATGCAAAAACAGCCAATTGAAAAGCAAGAGTCATGCTTTTAATCCTCCAAGCTAACAACAAATGAACTATACCATTTGATCCCTTTATTAGTCACAAAATAATACATCATTGAGGGATTTTACTTTTCCATGAATCCATTGATTCTATATGACTTATGACTAACCCTTTATCACTTTCTTCGTACACAGGTTCGAGGGAGGGGGAAATGGAATTTTTTGTTTATTTCACAACCCAAATGGGCGCGCTGGAGCATATACATGGATATATGAATCCACTGGTAAATCCCCACCCGAGGTCTTTTTATAGATAGTAGTGGTATTCAGCCCTATGGCCGTGGTCTATTTATAGGAATAAAATAAAGAAGGTCTTTCGGAGAGATGGCTGAGTGGTTCATAGCCCCGGTCTTGAAAACCGGTATAGTTTTGAACAAAGAACTATCGAGGGTTCGAATCCCTCTCTCTCCTTTTTGTTCATTGAATTGAATGGATTTTTTGATTTAGTGGTTATGCCCGTACTGTTATCATAAAGAAGGGGGATTGGCTCGGTGTAATAGCCGAGTCAATCCAAAAAAAATAGATTATATATAAATGGGTCGAAAAAAAAAAAGAAAATAGATTTAAAAAGGATTATAAGTATGCCCTGATCCCAAGATGTATGATCAAATGAAAGGCATTCCTATTTCAAGCATTGGATCTCCTGTCTTAGTTCAATTCAGAGGAGTCATGGAAAGAACAGGTTCAAAATCACGATCAATTCCTTTTTCAAATCCTGCTGCAGCTGCACGAGCTCTTCCCGCGTGCCACAAATGACCTACGAAGAAGAAGAACCCTAGAACAAAATGAGAGGTAGCTAACCAACTTCTCGGAGAGACATAATTGACTGCATTGATCTCAGTAGCTACGCCACCCACGGAATTTAAAGAACCTAAAGGAGCATGAGTCATATATTCTGCGGAACGCCGCTCTTGCCAGGGTTGTATATCTTTTTTCAACCTACTCAAGTCCAATCCATTTGGACCCCTTAGAGGTTCTAACCAGGGAGCACGCAGGTCCCAAAAACGCATCGTTTCTCCTCCAAAAATGACTTCTCCGGTTGGGGAACGCATTAGATATTTACCTAAACCAGTAGGCCCTTGAGCAGATCCCACATTAGCCCCAAGACGCTGGTCTCGAACGAGAAAAGTAAATGCTTGGGCTTGAGAAGCTTCTGGTCCAGTGGGTCCGTAAAACTCACTAGGATAAGCGGTATTATTGAACCAGACAAAACAACAAGCAATGAAACCAAAGACGGCTAAAGCCCCTAAACTATAAGATAAGTAAGCCTCTCCAGACCATACCAGTGCGCGTCGAGCCCACGCGAAGGGTTTAGTTAAGATATGCCAAATTCCACCAAGTATACAAATAGAACCTAACCATACATGTCCTCCGATTATA